TATTATCTGGATGGGAATCAAGAACAAGAAAATTCGAAGTTAGAAATATTTAAAGAAAAAAAAGAAAAAAAATTAATAGGGTTTGAAAAATCGATTGTGACTATTCTTTTCGACTATAAAAGATGGAATCGTCCGTTGCGGTATATAAAAAACAATAAATTTGAAAATGCTGTAAGAAATGAAATGTCACAATACTTTTTTTATACATGTCAAAGCGATGGAAAAGAAAAAATATCTTTTACGTACCCTCCCAGTTTGGGAACTTTTTTGGAAATGATACAACGAAAGATGTCTCTGTTCACAAAAGAAAAATTCCCCTCTAATGAGTTTTATAATCATTGGAGTTATACTAATGAACATAAAAAAAAAAACCTAAGCAAAAACTTTATAAATAGAGTAAAAGCTCTCGACAAAACTCTAGATAAGGAATCCCTTGTTCTGAATGTACTCGAAAAAAGAACTAGATTGTGTAATGATAAGACTAAAAAAGAATACTTACCGAAAATATATGATCCTTTTTTGAATGGACCCTATCGCGGACGAATAAATTTTTTTTTTTCACTCCCAACCATAAATGAAAATTCTATAAAAAATTACATAGAAAGGGTTTGGATAAATAAGATTCATGGTATACTTCTTATTAGTAATTACCTCGAATTTGAACATAAAAAAAATACATTTGATATAAAATCATTAGCAAGAGAAATTAGTTATTTATTGAACTTAATCAATGAATTTTCTTTAAAATCAACATCAAGTTTAACAAGTTTAAATTTTAAAAGACTTTTTTTAGTTCCCGAACACGAACAAGTAAGAATTGATTCAGAAGATCGAATAAAAATTTTTAAATTTTTATTCGATTCAGTTAGAGCTGTTCCCAACGATAAAAAGATTAAAAACAAATCTATTGGAATAAAAGAAATCAATAAAAAAGTTCCTCGATGGTCATACAAATTAATCAACGATTTGGAACAACAGGAGGGAGAAACCGAGGAAAGTGTGGTAGAGGATCATGATATTCGTTCAAGAAAAGCCAAACGTGTAGTGATTTTTACGGATAACCAACAAAGTACTGATGCTTATACTAATACCCAAGAAACTAATAATACTGATCAAACAGAGGAAGTAGCTTTGATACGTTATTCACAACAATCGGATTTTCGTCGAGACATAATCAAAGGCTCCGTGCGTGCTCAACGACGTAAAACAGTTACTTGGAAACTCTTTCAAGCAAATGTGCATTCCCCCCTTTTTTTGGACCGAATAGACAAATCTCTTTTTTTTTCTTTTGATATTTCCGAGCGTATAAAAATTATTTTTAGAAATTGGATGTGGACAAACACAGAATTTACAATTTCTGATTATGAACAGAAAAAGACAAAAGAAAGTGAGAAAAAAAAAGAAGAAGACAAAACAAAGGAGAAAGTACGTATAGAAATAGCGGAAGCCTGGGATAGCATTTTATTTGCTCAAGTAATAAGAGGTTTTTTGTTAGTAAGCCAATCGATTCTTAGAAAATATATTATATTACCTTCATTGATAATAGTTAAAAATATCATCCGTATACTATTATTTCAATTTCCTGAATGGTCCGAGGATTTAAAGGATTGGAATAGAGAAATGCATGTTAAATGTACCTATAACGGCGTTCAATTATCAGAAAAAGAATTTCCAAAAAACTGGTTAACAGACGGTATTCAGATCAAGATCCTATATCCTTTTCATCTGAAACCTTGGCACAGATCTAAGCTACGAGCCCCTTATAACGATCCAATGAAAAAGAAAGGCCAAAAAGATGATTTTTGTTTTTTAACAATTTTTGGAATGGAAGCTGAACTACCGTTTGGTTCTCCCAGAAAACAACTTTCATTTTTTGAACCTATTTTTAAAGAACTAAAAAAAAAAATTATAAAATTTAAAAAGAAATGTTTTCTAATTCTAAGAATTTTAAAAGACAAAACAAAACTGTTTCTAAATGTCTCAAAAGAAACAAAAAAATGGGTTATTAAAGGCATTCTGTTTCTAAAAGAAATAAAAAAAGAACTCTCAAAAATAAACCCAATTATATTATTATTATTGGGATTAAGAAAAATAGAAGTATATGAATTGAGTGAAACTAAAAAAGATTCGATAATTAGTATCAGAAATCGGATGATTGATGAATCGTCCATTCAAATTGTATCTCGGTATTGGACAAATTATTCATTGACAGAAAAAAAAATGCAAGATCTGACTGATAGAACAAACACAACCATAAATCAAATAGAAAAAATTACAAAAGACAAGAAAAAAGGATTTATAACTCCAGATAGAAATATTAGTTCTAACAAAATAAGTTATGATGATAAAAGATTTGAATCCCCCCCAAATATTTTTCAGATATTAAAAAGAAGAAATGTTCGATTAATCCGTAAATCACATTATTTTATAAAATTTTTCATTGAAAAGATATACATAGATATCTTTCTATGTATCATTAATATTCCTAGGATCAATACACAACTTTTTCTTGAATCAACAAAAAAAATTATTAATAAATACATTAACGACAATGAAGAAAATCAAGAAAGAGTTGATAAAACAAATCAAAGTTTAATTCACTTTATTTCAACTATAAAAAAGTTACTTTCTAATACTAATATTAGTAATAATAATTCAAAGACTTTTTGTGACTTATCCTACTTTTCACAAGCATATGTATTTTACAAATTATCACAAACCCAACTTATTAACCTATATAAGTTAAAATCTGTCTTTCAATATAACGGAACATCTCTTTTTCTTAAGACTGAAATAAAAGATTATTTTGTTGGAACACAAGAACTATTTCATTACGAATTAAGACATAAGAATCTTCGCAATTCTGGAATGAATCAATGGACAAATTGGTTAAGGAGTCATTATCAATATGATGTATCTCAGATCAGATGGTCTAGATTAGTACCACAAAAATGGCGAAATATATTCAATCAACACCGTATGGTTCAAAATAAAGATTTATGTGATTCATATGAAAAAGATCAATTAATTCACTACGAAAAACAAAAGAATTTTGAAACAGATTCATTACTGAATCAAAAGGATAGTTTTAAAAAACAATATAGATACGATCTTTTAGCATATAAATCTATTAATTATGAAGATAAGAAGTACTCTTCTATTTATGGATCACCATTACAGGTAAAAAATAACCAAGAAGTTTTTTATAATTACAACACACATAAACGAAAATCATTTAATATACTGGAAGGTATTCCTATTATACCTCTCAATAATTATCTATTAGAAGATGATATTAGAGATATGGAGAAAAATACGGATAGAAAATATTTTGATTGGAGAATTATCAATTTTTGTCTTAGAAAGAAAGCCGATATTGAGGCCTGGATCGATATTGATACTGACACTAACAGTAATAAATATACTAAGACTAGGGTTAATAATTATCAAATAATTGATAAAATCAATAAGAAAGGTCTTTTTTATTTCACGATTCATCAAGATCAAGAAATCTACCTATCTAATAAAAAAAGGTTTTTTGATTGGATGGGAATGAATGAAGAAATACTAAGTCATCCCATATCAAAGCTGGAACTTTGGTTCTTCCCAGAATTTGTGATACTTTATAATGCGTATAAAATTAAACCTTGGTTTATACCAATTAAATTACTTCTTTTAAATTCTAATATAAATGAAAATGCTAGTGAAAACAAAAGCATAACTGGAAATAAAAAAACGGATCCTTTTATATCAATATCCTCGAATGAAAAAAAATCTATTGAATTAGAAAACCGAAATAAAGAGGAAAAAGAATCCGAAGGCCAAGCAGATCTTGAATCAGCTCTTTCAAACCAAGAAAAAAATGTTGAAGAAGATTATACGGGATCGGACATGAAAAAACATAGAAATAAAAAGCAATACAAGAACAGCACAGAAGCGGAGTTTGATTTTTTACTAAAAAGGTATTTACATTTTCAATTGAGATGGGATGATTCTTTAAATAAAAAAATAATCAATAACATCAAAGTATATTGTCTCCTGCTTAGACTGATAAATCCAAGAGAAATTTCTATATCCTCTATTCAAAGGGGAGAAATGAGTCTGGATATTCTGATGATTCAGAAAGATTTAACTCTTACAGAATTGATGAAAAGGGGAATTTTGATTATTGAACCAATTCGTTTATCTATAAAAAATGATGGACAATTTATTATGTATCAAACCATCGGTATTTCATTGGTTCATAAAAGTAAACACCAAATTAGTCAAAGATACCGAGAAAAAAAACATGTTGATAATAATTCTGATGAAGTCATTACAAAACATCAAAAGATGACTGGAAATAGAGATAAAAATCATTATGATTTGTTTGTTCCTGAAAATATTTTATCACCTAGACGTCGTAGAGAATTGAGAATTCAAATCTGTTTCAATTCTAGGAATAGAAATGATATTCATAGAAATTCAACATTTTGTAATGGGAATAAGGTAAACAGTCAGGTTTTGGATAAAAGCAAAAAATATAAAAAAAAACTTTTTAAAGTAAAGTTATTTCTTTGGCCTAATTATCGATTAGAAGATTTAGCTTGTATGAATCGGTATTGGTTTGATACCAATAATGGGAGCCGTTTCAGTATGGTAAGAATACGTATGTATCCGCGATTGAAAATTCATTAATAATACATTTTTCTTTTCCTATATTTACCATACCATATCTGATCTATAACGACAAAGAGATGCACACATGCATTGTCTTACATTACATTCTGATACATGATACTAATTCAATGAAATATCAATTAGATCTCGAATTTAATCAACAAAATCTTCTTATTTTAGGTCTAAATTTTTATCTTTTGTGCGTGCAGAAAACAACCATACTTTTGTATACCCTTTCAAATAAAATTTTTAAATTTAAATAGGATTGATTCAATTTTATTTAATAAAATTTAATAAAATTATAAATTAGTAACGAAATTAAGATTTTTGTATATACCAAATTAAAATGAGTGACATTATTATTACTGATCAATAAAGATATCTATCACTAAAAAAAAAATATTTTAAAACAAAAAGACGGGGGAGAGAAGATTTCATTTTATGGTAAAAAATTCATTCATATCAGTTATTTCACAAGAAGAAAACAGAGGATCTGTTGAATTTCAAATATTTAGTTTCACAAATAGGATACGAAGACTTACTTCACATTTACAATTACACAAAAAAGACTATTTATCTCAGAGAGGTCTACGTAAAATTCTGGGAAAACGCCAACGACTGCTGTCTTATTTGTCAAAGAAAAATAGAATATGTTATAAAGAATTAATTAATCGGTTAGATATTCGGGAATCAAAAACTCGTTAATTTGAAGATGCATTTTGAATTATTTGATTTATTAGATCTTGAATTTTAATGAACTTTTTTTCGTTTTCAGCAATTCATGAAAAAATGAATCGAGTAAAAACCTATGAATATACCAGCTACAAGAAAAGACCTCATGATAGTTAATATGGGCCCCCATCACCCATCAATGCATGGTGTTCTTCGACTCATCATTACTCTAGATGGTGAAGATGTTATTGACTGTGAACCGATATTGGGTTATTTACACCGAGGGATGGAAAAAATTGCGGAAAACCGAACAATTATACAATATTTGCCTTATGTAACACGTTGGGATTATTTAGCTACTATGTTCACAGAAGCAATAACTGTAAATGGACCGGAACAGCTGGGAAATATTCAAGTACCTAAAAGAGCCAGCTATATCAGAATAATTATGTTGGAGTTGAGTCGTATAGCTTCTCATCTGTTATGGCTCGGTCCTTTTATGGCGGATATTGGTGCACAGACTCCCTTTTTCTATATTTTCAGAGAAAGAGAGTTAGTATATGATCTATTCGAAGCTGCCACCGGTATGAGAATGATGCATAATTATTTTCGTATCGGAGGAGTAGCGGCCGATCTACCTCATGGCTGGATAGATAAATGTTTGGATTTATGCGATTATTTTTTAACAAGAGTTGCCGAATATCAAAAACTTATTACACGAAATCCTATTTTTTTAGAACGAGTCGAGGGGGTAGGCATTATTGGTAGAGAGGAAGTAATAAATTGGGGTTTATCGGGACCAATGTTGAGAGCTTCCGGAATACAATGGGATCTTCGTAAAGTTGATCATTATGAGTGTTACGACGAATTTGATTGGGAAGTACAGTGGCAAAAAGAAGGAGATTCATTGGCTCGTTATCTAGTCCGAATTGGTGAAATGATAGAATCCATAAAAATTATTCAACAGGCTCTGGAAGGAATTCCGGGGGGACCATATGAGAATTTAGAAATCCGATACTTTGATAGAGAAAGGAATCCAGAATGGAATGATTTTGAATATCGATTTATTAGTAAAAAAACCTCTCCTACGTTTGAATTGCCGAAACAAGAACTTTATGTGAGAGTCGAAGCCCCCAAGGGAGAATTGGGAATTTTTCTGATAGGGGATCAGAGTGGGTTTCCTTGGAGATGGAAAATTCGCCCGCCGGGTTTTATCAATTTGCAAATTCTTCCTCAGTTAGTTAAAAGAATGAAATTGGCTGATATTATGACGATACTAGGTAGTATAGATATCATTATGGGAGAAGTTGATCGTTGAAATGATAATTGATACACCAGAAGTACAAGATGTCGATTCTTTTTATAGATTGGAATTTTTAAAAGAGGTCTATGGAATTATATGGGGGCTTATTCCTATTTTGACTCTCGTATTGGGAATCACAATAGGCGTACTGGTAATTGTATGGTTAGAAAGAGAAATATCCGCAGGGATACAACAACGTATTGGACCCGAATACGCCGGCCCTTTGGGAGTTCTTCAAGCTCTAGCCGATGGTACAAAACTACTTTTCAAAGAAAATCTTCTTCCATCTAGAGGGGATACTCGTTTATTCAGTATCGGTCCGTCCATAGCAGTTATTTCAATTTTAGTAAGCTATTCAGTAGTGCCCTTTGGCTATCACCTTGTTTTAGCAGATCTCAATATCGGTGTTTTTTTATGGATTGCCATTTCAAGTATTGCTCCTATTGGACTTCTTATGTCAGGATACGGGTCAAATAATAAATATTCCTTTTTAGGTGGTCTACGAGCTGCCGCTCAATCGATTAGTTATGAAATACCATTAACTTTATGTGTGTTATCAATATCTCTACGTGCGATTCGTTGATACATAGACATAAACTTTTCTCTATTCCTTCCTTTCTAAGAAAGGGGTGGAATGAATTGAGTATATATCTTCATTTTTTTTTTATTCATTATTAGGATTGATGAACTAAATCAAATAGTTATATGAGTGAAAAAAAACAGCTTATATATAAATTCGCAGTAAAAATATTGAGTCTCATTTTCGATGTATAAGAATTATAGAGTTAAACGGAAATAAACATAAACAGAGGAAACCGTTTACCCCAAGGTTGGTTGATTAGTCATCCTGACTTGAAGCGGGCTCAAAAGATCAACCGTATTGAGTTTTCACTATCATTTGTATGTATTACCATACATGTATTATCATAACGGGGGGTTGAGCAAAAACGAGTGGATGGTTAGAAACACCAAGATATGTAAAGGATTAGTAATGGAGATTATGTAAATTATACCAAAGGGAATTTTTACATAATATACAAACAAAGAATACTAATTGGGGCTTTAAGTTAGTAGAAATTATTAAGCAGTACTCCCCACGACACGATTCCAATCCAGAGTATGCTCCTATCCACCGATTAAATAAATAACTATTTGGAACGAAATAATCCTTTACTTTATTTGTATTTTGTAAGCCCTCTTTTTCTCAAAAATAGAAAGAAGAATAGGAACGAAAAAAAAAGAGAAAGAAATATAATTCCAATAAAAAAAATATTTTTTTTTCTTTTATTCTTTACTATATCCATATTCATAGATATAGAATTTGTGTCATAATTCATGAATTAATATAGAATTCTTTTTCGTAAGTGAAAACAACGGGTTATTGATATTTCTACAAGAAGTATTTTATTGAACAATTAAGTTATTACTCAACAAAAAATAATTGAAATTATTATTTAAATTAATTATTGAAGAAAGGATGAGATCAATTCAGAAGTACTTTTTTTTATTTATAATAAAAATTTATAATTATTAAAATTATAATTATAACAGACAGAATTCAATTGGTCTAATTTTGGGCCGTCCGATATATTTTTACCTTATCCATCCTACAAGCATATCAAGATAAAATAATACTGACCCGGTCCTTAGATTTATTTCTGGCCTTCAAGGAGCCGTATGAGTTGAAAATCTCACGTACGGTTTTGTAATAGCGATGGTAACAGTGATGATATCACCGACTATGATTATCTAACAGTTCAAGTACAATTGATATAGTTGAGGCGCAATCAAAATACGGTTTTGGGGGGTGGAATTTGTGGCGTCAGCCTATAGGGTTTATCATTTTTATCATTTCCTCCCTAGCAGAATGTGAGAGATTACCTTTTGATTTACCAGAAGCAGAAGAAGAATTAGTAGCAGGTTATCAAACCGAATACTCGGGTATCAAATTTGGTTTATTTTATGTTGCTTCCTATCTAAACCTATTAGTTTCTTCATTATTTGTAACAGTTCTTTACTTGGGAGGTTGGAATATCTCTATTCCAGACATATATGTTTCTGATCTTTTTGAAAAAAACAAAACGTGCGGAGTCTTTGGAGCGACAATTGGTATCTTTATTACACTAGCTAAAACTTATTTGTTCTTGTTCATTCCTATCACAACAAGATGGACTTTACCGAGGCTAAGAATGGACCAACTATTGAATCTTGGATGGAAATTTCTTTTACCTATTTCTCTCGGTAATCTATTATTAACAACTTCTTCCCAACTCTTTTCGCTGTAAAAGAATATTCTATAATTCACAACTTGTCTCAAACAAGAGAAATAAACAAACATAAAATTATTCATATATATATATTCACGATATGTTCTCTATGGTAACTGGGTTGATGAATTATGGTCAACAAACAGTACGAGCTGCAAGGTACATTGGTCAAAGTTTCATAATTACTTTATCCCACGCAAATCGTTTACCCGTAACTATTCAATATCCTTATGAAAAATTAATCACCGCGGAACGTTTCCGCGGTCGAATACATTTTGAATTTGATAAATGTATTGCTTGTGAAGTATGTGTTCGTGTATGTCCTATAGATCTACCCGTTGTTGATTGGAAATTGGAAACTGATATTCGCAAGAAACGATTGCTTAATTACAGTATTGATTTCGGAATCTGTATATTTTGTGGTAATTGTGTTGAATATTGTCCAACAAATTGTTTATCAATGACTGAAGAATATGAACTTTCTACTTATGATCGTCACGAATTGAATTATAATCAAATTGCTTTGGGTCGTTTACCAATGTCAGTAATTGACGACTATACAATTCGAACTATTTTAAATTCGCCTCAAATAAAAAATAAGTAAATCTATTATTTAAGAATAATTTCCAATTACTTTACTAATACTAAGGTTCAGTTTTGATCTAATATAAAGGAATAGGGTTTCTTTCGTTTTGTTTGGTCAATAACTACAAATACCAACTATTGGTTGGTTGGTAAGAATCACATCTTAATTTTGTATTGAAAATCTATTAATTAATAGATCTGTAATTATTTCGAAATATATAATTTCGGATTAGAACTACTCTTTCAGATAAAGAATTAAATTAGTCCAATAATTGTGCCTACATTTATTCACACCCTTTAGTATTTATTAGTATTTATTTACTTAGGATTTAATTAGGAATTTATCAAAAATCATAAAAAATTTTTTCTGGTCGGGTATCAATAAGGTCATGAAAAACATTTCGATTTATTTATCTCTTATTTTACATATAATGGATTTGCCTGGACCAATACATGATTTTCTTTTAGTCTTTCTGGGATTGGTTCTTATACTAGGAGGTATAGGAGTAGTATTATTTACCAACCCCGTTTATTCTGCCTTTTCATTGGGACTGGTTCTTGTTTGTATATCCTTATTCTATATTCTATTAAATTCCTATTTTGTAGCTGCTGCACAACTCCTTATTTACGTGGGAGCTATAAATGTTTTAATCGTATTTGCTGTGATGTTCATGAATGGTTCAGAATATTACAAAGATTTTAATCTTTGGACTATTGGGGATGGGGTTACTTTGCCAATTTGTACAAGTATTTTTGTTTTACTAATGATTACTATTACAGATACGTCATGGTACGGGATTATTTGGACTACAAGATCAAACCAGATTATAGAGCAAGATTTGATAAGTACTAGTCAACAAATTGGAATTCATTTATCAACAGATTTTTTTCTTCCATTTGAATTCATTTCGATAATTCTTTTAGTCGCTTTGATAGGTGCAATTGCCGTGGCGCGCCAGTAATAAATCTTTAGAATTAGCAACAGTAATCCAAACTAAACTCTGTTCTATGTTATTACATTTATTTACCTTCAATTAAAATTTAAGATTGTTTATGTATAAAATAGAAATTCTTTTATTCAGTCTATTCCCAATACAATATATTTCTTTGTTCCGTACTTTTTTTTATATTCTAGTCAATTGAATCTGTTGAATTGTTGTTCAGTTCATATTGAAATGAATCTAAATTGATAAGGAGTTGGTCAATGATGCTCGAACATGTACTTGTTTTGAGTGCCTACTTATTTTCTATCGGTATCTATGGATTGATCACGAGCCGAAATATGGTTAGAGCCCTTATGTGTCTTGAACTTATACTGAATGCGGTTAATATAAATTTCGTAACATTTTCTGATTTTTTTGATAGTCGCCAATTAAAAGGAAATATTTTCTCAATTTTTGTTATAGCTATTGCAGCCGCCGAAGCAGCTATTGGACTGGCTATTGTTTCGTCAATTTATCGTAACAGAAAATCAACTCGTATCAATCAATCGAATTTGTTGAATAAGTAGTATTAATCATATAAATTATAATATTCATAAATTAGAAATTAGAATTAACATGACCATACATTACGTATAATACACATTTTTTAAAATGTAAGAAATCAAAGTCTCTTGGTTCTATCGCATGAGTCGATCCAGAAGTAGATTGATTAGAAAAATTCTGGTAAATTATTGATTCGTCTGGTGTCTAAATATATGATTCATTTACAAGTTTACTAGATCGAAAATTTCGGATGTTCAAAAATTTATAGATCCAATGTCACATTCAGTAAAGATTTATGATACGTGTATAGGGTGTACTCAATGTGTGCGAGCTTGCCCAACGGATGTATTAGAAATGATACCTTGGGACGGATGTAAAGCTAAGCAAATTGCTTCTGCTCCAAGAACAGAGGACTGTGTTGGTTGTAAGAGATGTGAATCCGCCTGTCCAACGGATTTCTTGAGTGTTCGAGTTTATTTATGGCATGAAACAACTCGAAGTATGGGTCTAGCTTATTAATACGTTCCAGAAAACCCTACTTGAATATTGAATACATTTGATTTTTTTTTACCTTTACCGACAAAAACCCGCGCTCAAATTTTTTTTGAGCACGGGTTTTTCTGATCCAAGTTTATCTTGTTTTTACCATGAATTATTTTCCTTGGTTAACGCTAGTTGTAGTTTTGCCAATATCCGCGGGTTCCTTAATTTTCTTTCTCCCCCATAGAGGAAATAAGGCAATTCGGTGGTATACTATAGGCATATGCGTAGTAGAGCTCCTTCTAACAACCTATGCATTCGGTTATCGTTTCCAATTGGATGATCCATTAATGCAACTGACAGAGGATTATAAATGGATCAATTTTTTTGATTTTTACTGGAGATTGGGAATAGATGGAATTTCTATAGGACCTATTTTACTGACAGGATTTATCACAACTTTAGCTACTTTAGCGGCTCGGCCTGTTACTCGAGATTCCCGACTATTCCATTTCTTGATGTTAGCAATGTATAGCGGTCAAATAGGACCATTTTCTTCGCGAGACCTTTTACTTTTTTTCATCATGTGGGAGTTAGAATTAATTCCAGTTTATCTACTTCTATCCATGTGGGGGGGAAAGAAACGTTTGTATTCAGCTACAAAATTTATTTTGTACACTGCAGGAGGTTCTGTTTTTTTATTAATAGGAGTTCTGGGTATTGGTTTATATGGTTCCAATGAACCAACATTAAATTTTGAAACATCAGCTAATCAATCGTATCCTGTAGCACTGGAAATAATATTCTATATTGGATTTCTTATTGCTTTTGCTGTCAAATCACCGATTATACCCTTACATACATGGTTACCAGACACCCATGGAGAGGCACATTACAGTACTTGTATGCTTTTAGCCGGAATCTTATTAAAAATGGGAGCGTATGGATTGGTTCGGATCAATATGGAATTATTACCCCACGCCCATTCTATATTTTCTCCCTGGTTGATGATAGTGGGCACAATTCAAATAATCTATGCAGCTTCAACATCTACTGGTCAGCGAAATTTAAAAAAAAGAATAGCCTATTCCTCTGTATCTCATATGGGTTTTATAATTATAGGAATTAGTTCTATAAGCGATACAGGACTCAATGGAGCCGTTTTACAAATAATTTCTCACGGATTTATTGGCGCTGCGTTTTTTTTCTTGGCCGGAACGAGTTATGATAGAATACGTCTTGTTTATCTCGACGAAATGGGCGGAATGGCTATCGCAATTCCAAAAATATTCATGACTTTCAGTATCTTATCAATGGCTTCTCTTGCATTACCGGGCATGAGCGGTTTTGTTGCCGAATTGATAGTTTTTTTTGGAATACTTACTAGCCAAAAATATCTTTTAATGACAAAAATATTAATCACTTTTGTAATGGCAATTGGAATGATATTAACTCCTATTTATTCATTATCTATGTTACGCCAGATGTTCTATGGATACAAGCTTTTTAATGCCCCCAACTCTTATTTTTTTGATTCTGGGCCGCGAGAGTTATTTGTTTCGATCTCTATCCTTTTACCTGTAATAGGTATTGGTATTTATCCCGATTTTGTTTTCTCATTATCAGTTGACACGGTCGAAGCTATTATATCGAATTTTTTTTATAGATAGTTTTCATGAGTAAACCAAAGCATTAAACTGAAATCCCATGATTTTATAAATTGTTCGTTGTATAATATATAATACAAAAAATAAGTCGTTTTTCTTCTTGTGAAATCTTAAATAAAAAAAAAATTGGAATTCTATTATAACCAGATATTTTTGTCATTTGCGAGAACCATTTGAATCAAGTAATGGAATGATTCAAATGGTTCTTTATGGTTTACATGAAGTTTTCGTATATATACACGTATGCTGTCCTATGTTTCTATTCGTCAAGTCCTTTATTCAATTCAATTAGATGTTAATGTTAGATGTTAATGTAAATGAACCATAACTATGCAACCCTATTCCTAATAGATTAACCCCAAAATAGCATATCCAAATTATAAGAAAGCCTATTGAGGCCACAATTGCAGAATTTACACTTTCAAAATTTTTATTTGTTCGAATATGTAAATAAATCGCGAATACGGTCCAAGTAATAAATGCCCACGTCTCTTTTGGATCCCAATTCCAATATGATCCCCATGCTTCATTAGCCCATACTGCTCCTGAAAGAATACCTATGGTTAAAAGGATAAACCCTAGACTAATAATACGATAACTCCACTGATCCAATTGTTGAATCAATTGATACCTGTAATAATTCTGAGAAGAAATAAAAGAAGTGTTTCGTAAGACATTGTTTCTTTCGTTCACGTATTGAATCTCACCAAAGTAAAATGAATCATTTAATAAATTATTGCTTTTACTAAAAATCCTTATGAATTTTCGAAATGTAATGACTAGAAGAGCTAGTGATAATAATGATCCACACAAAAGAGCTGCATAGCCCAATACCATCATACTTACGTGCATCATTAACCAATGGGATTGGAGAGCAGGTACTAATATTGCGGATTGATGCATTTCAGTTAAAAGACCCGAAGTAGCAAAACCTTGGGTAAAAATAGCACTTGGCGCGGTTATTGCGCTTAAATAGTTTTTATGTTTTTTAAAATACGGAATCATATGAATAATGGAAAAACTCCACGAAAGAAAAATTAATGATTCATATAAATCGCTTAATGGTAAATGCCCCAAATAAATCCAACGAGTAACTAATAATCCTGTTATGCAGAAAAAAGTAGCTATCATCCCCTTTTCTGACGAATCATACAGTCCTACGATTTCATCGACTAATAAAGTTATCAAATGAATTGTAATTACAATTGAAATGATCGAAAAGGATATATGAGTTAATATACGCTCTAAAGTTGAAAATATCATAAAAATTTTTAAAAAGGGGGTCCTTCAATTAGAGGAATTAAAATCGGGAATTGAATTCATTATAGGCCTTACTTTTTTAGAAGATGCCATGCCGCCACTCGGACTCGAACCGAGATGCTCTAGCACTGCTTCCTAAGAGCAGCGTGTCTACCGATTTCACCATAGCGGCTTATTCGAAATCATAATAACCTATTTTTATTCAATCGTCGAGATTGAAGGAGTTACTTCAATGCAATATTTTTTTAGGAAACATTAAAATTGATGAATAAAAACTTGTTTAAAAATTAGGGATTTAAAAATTTTCGTTAATTTTCTTATTATTATCGTTTTATTTATTATTTTAGGGTGTAAAGTAGCAATTTTATTTAACTTAACTAACACTAACAATGGTGTTTTTCGTAGTTTATTAATGTATGCTCTCCTAAAACTAAAATGGAACAGTTGTAACTAGATAGTTTTGACTTCAATCCATGGACATAACTAAAAAAAATGTTCTTTCTCATATTTTAGTAATCTAAAATAAAAAATTCATTAAAAAAAAAAAAATCTTTTATAAATATAAATTTGAAAATTAATATATATTAAAATATATATTATATCTTGATCGATCTTCCAACCGAAACATAGGATCTAAAATGTATCACTAAAAATTGGCACATTCTTCGTATAATTATCTACAAATGTAAAGTGGGCTTTTATTTGTGTTAAAAGTTAGGAGTTTATCTAGTGATAATAATAAAATTATAAAACACATTTTAAAATTAATCAATTAGTTTATAGTTTAGTTTAAACAACCTCTTCTTTTTCTTTTAATATTTATTTATTATTATTTATTAATATAATAAATTAATATGATAAATAATATTATAAATTATAATAAATAATATAATATATAATAATATATTATATTATTTATTATATTATAATATTTATAATTTTGATAACTTATAAATATTATAAATAAAATATAAACAAAATTAGACTACTTTTCAAATTAGTCAAATTAGACCGATTCAGATTATTTATTCTATTGTTCTATTGTTTGATTATAATTATTTATTTGTCACTATTTGTCACACAAAAAAAACTTTTTGAACTCCCGGTAGAAAGAGATTTCGCTAACGAAAAGGCTTTCAACGCTGCCCAATATCCCCTCCTTTTCCAAATATTTTTACGAATCCGTTTTTTTGAAATAGAGGTACGTTTTTTTGGAACTGCCATTAAAAAATTATAATAGGTTCTTTAGTTGGATGTGAAAGACATCTATTGTTCAAAATTAATTGTTCTTTACTATTTTCTATCTATTTATTCTCTAAATTATACCCCCTTCATAAAAAATCGCATAAAATATTACTAAGAACAATAAGATTTACTATGCAAAATAGAATAGATTGAAATTGATAAAAAAAAAATACAAAAAGATTGTGCGTTTTCTTTTTATTTTCGTCGTGTTATAGTTATACATGTAATAAACTACATCGAAAAATTTAATAACCCAACTAACTCCTTTCCCGCTTAATTAAAAAAAACTTTAATAATTTTTTTTTTCTATTAGATTAATTAATTTAATTGATCAAGCTCGAAGAAAGAATACGCTTAATTTAAATTCTCAAATTCGAATGAGACTAGTAGTTAATCTGTTAAAGGATACAAAAAAATACATAATTTAAATTTTAAAAAAGCCGTTTTATTTGCCCTTTTTTTTATTTTACGTAAAACGAAGTGTTGGATATCATAACATTTCCTAAAAATAGCCTTTATTGTAATGGAAGACAATCAATTAGTTCCAAAATTAATTGGTTAATGATTCTGAATAACCGACCTACAATAAATAGTTTTTATGGGTCAAGTTGTGGGCTTTATGATTCATATCAAATATTCTTTTTGGTGTAATTATTTATCCTTGCTCTATAGATATAAATAAATTATTGTAATACTTAATAATTATAATGAAAATAAAATTTTACTTAAAAATTTAATTTTAATATTAACAATTCAATAAAAAAAGTACGTATTTATTTTTCGATAGTAACTTGTTCATACCATTTGACCAATTCTAACCTCGTGATTTGAAATATTTAAAGTAGTTTGGAAAGATTCAGAATAATTAAGGCTATAAATTTATATTTAAGTTTTTTTTATAAATCTTATCTTAATTTTTTTTATTAACCGACCCCTTTCAAAAGAAATAAGAACCAGTGAATCAGAAACAATTAATTATAATTAAGATAATTTTTTTTTATGGAATATACATATCAATATTCATGGATCATACCTTTCATTCCACTTCCAGTTCCTATGTTAATAGGAGCAGGACTTATACTTTTTCCAACGGCAACAAAAAATCTTCGCCGTATGTGGGCTTTTCCTAGTGTTTTATTGTTAAGTATAGTTATGCTTTTTTCAGCCCATTTTTTTACTCAGCAAATAAATAACAATTCTGTCTATCAATATGTATGGTCTTGGACCATCAATAATGATTTTTCTTTAGAATTTGGCTGCTTGGTTGATCCACTTACTTCTATTATGTCAATATTAATTACTACAGTTGGAATTATGGTTCTTATTTATAGTGACAATTATATGTCTCATGATCGGGGATATTTGAGATTTTTTGCTTATATGAGTTTTTCTAATACTTCGATGTTGGGATTAGTTACTAGTTCTAATTTGATACAAATTTATATTTTTTGGGAATTGGTTGGAATGTGTTCTTATCTATTAATAGGTTTTTGGTTCACACGGCCCAGTGCGGCCAATGCTTGTCAAAAAGCGTTTGTAACTAATCGTGTCGGAGATTTTGGTTTATTATTAGGAATTTTAGGTTTTTATTGGATAACGGGTAGTTTAGAATTTAGGGATTTATTTGAAATATTCAATAACTTGGTTTATAATAATGAGGTTGATTTTTTATTTGTTACTTTATGCGCCTTCCTATTATTTGCCGGCGCAGTTGCTAAATCCGCCCAATTTCCCCTTCATGTATGGTTACCTGATGCCATGGAAGGGCCTACTCCTATTTCGGCTCTTATCCATGCCGCTACTATGGTAGCAGCGGGAATTTTTCTTGTAGCTCGGCTTCTTCCTCTTTTCATAGTTATACCTTACATAATAAAT